CCGATTTTTCGATTCAGATTCATCAACTATTTTCTTTTAAAATATTTTCTTTTATGACTTATTTGTTTGTCGCACAAAAAAACTTTTTGAGTTTCCGGTAGAAAGAGATTTCCCCAATGACAACGCTTTTAAGGCTGCCCAATATCCCTTCCCCTTCCAAATATTTTTACGAATACGCTTTTTTGATATAGAAGTACGTTTTTTTGGAACTGCCATTTTAAAATGAAGAGGTTACTCGTTGTTATAGTTGGATGTGAAAGACATCTATTGGTCAAAACGAATCTATTCATTATCTAGTTATTCTATAGATAGACAATATTATCTTAAAAAAAAATAATAAAAATATAGATTAAGAGATATACAAAAATTCTAAAAAAGCTTACTCGAAAAAGAGCATGATATGTCATTTTTTTAAACAAAAATTTTTTCTATATACATATAATATTCGTAAGAAAGACTCGTTTTATTGATTAGTATCTTTATTTGCTGTTCTTTATGATTCACATCCATATCTCTAGAATTCGCTGTTGTACTATAGAAAGATAATTTAGTGGAACAAAGAATTTAAAAAAGACCTTCTATTTAGAACTCTGTCCATTTTTGTATTCGACATTTCAGTTATACAGAATAAAATACACCAAATATTTTAAGAATCCCATTCCCATTGACTAAAGAAAACTGTCAATTTTTTCATTTTCTATTAATTGGTCAAACTTGAGGAAAGACTACTCCCCTCCCAATTACATTTTTAAATTCGAATAAAACTAGTCATTAAATGAATTAATCTGTTAAAAGATACATGATTTGAGAAAAGAAATCTTAGTCATTTTTTTTAAGCCCTTTCCTTTCAATAATCAATAAATAGAAAAATGGATCTTATCTAATAAATCTTAGAAAAAATGTCAGATATTATAGCGTTTCCTATAAATAAATATAATTTTTTAGAAAAATGGAAAAGAATGAAAAATTTTGATAATGAAACCCGTTAATGATTTGGAATAAACTAACAAAAAGCGAGTTCTTATTGCATTAGTACAACCTTTTACCTTTGTTAATCCTATGAATCATATTGATTCATATCACAATCAAGTACTCTTTTTAATGTTTTAATGTAATTTTTTATCCTTACTTTATGAATCTAAAGTGATCTAATACTAATTAATAAATTTCATTTTTGGTATTAAAAAAAAATCCTAGTTAATAACTAAATATTCACTTTATGAGCAAGTTGGTCATATCAGTTGACCAACTGTAACTTTCTTTATTTGAATATTTGAAGGATTTTGGAAAGACTCAGAATAAGTAAGAATATATAAAATTCGAAAATTCTCTTTAAGTTAGTACATCTCTTGATTTTTTTTTATTGACTCCTTTTGAAATTGAAAGGGGGTAGGATCTCGTAAATCGGAAATAATTTATTAAGAAAAAAACTTTTTTATGGAACAGACATATCAATATGCGTGGATAATACCTTTTCTTCCACTTCCAGTTCCTATGTTAATAGGAGTGGGACTTATTCTTTTTCCATCGGCAACAAAAAGCCTTCGCCGTATGTGGGCTTTTCAAAGTGTTTTATTGTTAAGTATAGTCATTACTTTTTCGATCAATCTGTCTATTCAACAAATTTATGGCAGTTCTATCTATCAATATGTATGGTCTTGGACCATCAATAATGATTTTTCTTTAGAATTCGGTTACTTGATCGACCCACTTACTTCTATTATGTCAATATTAATCACTACTATTGGAATTATGGTTCTTGTTTATAGTGATAATTATATGTCTTATGATCAAGGATATTTAAGATTTTTCGCTTATATGAGTTTTTTCAGTACTTCTATGTTAGGATTAGTTACTAGTTCTAATTTGATACAAATTTATATTTTTTGGGAATTGGTCGGAATGTGTTCGTATCTATTAATAGGGTTTTGGTTCACACGGCCTGTTGCGGCAAATGCTTGCCAAAAGGCATTTGTAACTAATCGTGTTGGGGATTTTGGTTTATTATTGGGAATTTTAGGTTTTTATTGGATAACAGGGAGTTTCGAATTTCGAGATTTATTCAAAATATTCAATAACTTTATTTCTAATAATAATAATGAAGTCAATTTTTTATTTGTTATTTTGTGTGCCGGTCTTTTATTTGCCGGTGCGGTTGCTAAATCGGCACAATTTCCCCTTCATGTATGGTTGCCGGATGCCATGGAGGGGCCTACTCCTATTTCGGCTCTTATACATGCTGCTACTATGGTAGCCGCGGGCATTTTTCTTGTAGCTCGGCTTATTCCTCTTTTCATAGTCATCCCTCACATAATGAATTTCATCTCTTTGGTAGGAATAATAACAATATTATTCGGAGCTACTTTTGCCCTAGCTCAAAAAGACATTAAGAGAGGTTTAGCCTATTCCACAATGTCTCAATTAGGTTATATGATGTTAGCTCTGGGTATGGGGTCTTATCGAAGTGCTTTATTTCATTTGATTACTCATGCTTATTCGA